ATGAGTAATGTAAAATCCTCTAATTTAGAAACAATACTTCCATATAATCTATTAGCAGAAAAATTAGTCTTAGGAAGTATATTAACACTACCGGAAGCAATTTTAGTAGTTAGTGAAAAATTACCTATTGACGCTTTTTATTTAAAAAATCATCAAATTATTTATAAAGCTCTATTAATCCTATATGCAGAAGGCAAAACAATTGATTATATAAATTTAATTACGTGGATACAAGATAATGGTTTTTTACTAAAAATCGGCGGAGCACATGTTCTTCTAAATCTCTTAAATCAAATAAATAAGGTAAGTAATTTAGAAGAATATATAGCATTAATTTATGAAAAATACTTAAGACGCTCGTTAATTAAACTTGGTGAAGAAATAATTGAGGCTGGGTATTTAACAGAAATTCCATTAGAAACAATTTTTACAAAAATTGAACAAAGTTTTTTTCTTTTATCTGAAACGAAATCAACAAAACACCTGATTAGTGTAGAACAAGGCTTACAGCAAATTTTAAGAGAAATTGAAGAAGGACTAAAAATACCGCAATTACCTGGTTTAAAAACAACTTTTATAGAATTTGATATAATAACTCAAGGATTCCAAAATTCAGATCTTATTATTATTGCTGGACGACCTTCAATGGGTAAAACTGCCTTTGCTTTTAATTTAGCAAAAAATATTGCTCAAAATCATAATACTGCAGTAGTTTTTTTTAGTTTAGAAATGACCCGGCAACAATTATTATATCGACTTTTAGCTTCTGAAGTCGAAATAACAAATACAAGGTTAAGAGCATCAAGAATTAAAGAAACAGAATGGGTTAAAATTAATAATACAATTAAAGATTTATCAAAATTAGGACTCTTTATTGACGATACTCCAGATTTATCTGTGGGGAGAATAAAATTAAAAATAAAGACTGTTAATAGTGAATCATCAAAACAAGTAGGTTTAATAGTCATTGATTATTTACAACTATTAGAAGGTACGGATCAAAATGCAAATCGAGTTCAAGAGCTTTCTAAAATTACACGAGCTTTAAAAAAATTAGCACGGGATTTAAATCTACCAATTATTGTTCTATCCCAATTGAGTAGAAATGTAGAGAGTAGGGTAAACAAAAGGCCAATTTTAGCAGATTTAAGAGAAAGTGGTTGTATTAATTTTTTTTTTAAGAAAAATTTTACAAAAATTAATGAAACAAAAAATAATTCCATTTTTTGTTGGACTGGTAATGTTATTTCGAAACAAAGAATATTTGATGTTAAGTTTACCGGCCAAAAACCTATTTATAAATTAGAAACAAATTTAGGTCGCGCTTTACTAATAAGTAGTAATCATAAAATTTTAACAAATAAGGGTTGGAAAAAAATTGATCAACTTGTTTTAAATAATTTTATTAGTGCAAAATTATTAATTTGCTTTAAGTCCTTAAATAATATTAACCAATATTCTATAACATGGGATAAAGTAATTAAAATAAGCTATTACAAGTTAGCTCCTGTTTATGATCTACAGATTTCAAATTATTCCAATTATTTAACAAATCACTTAATTATTCATAATTCTATTGAACAAGATGCTGATGTTGTTATTATGTTATATCGTGATGAATATTATAATAAAGAGACGGCAGAAAAAAATTTAATTGAGCTTATTATAGCTAAACATAGAAATGGCCCTATTGGTTCAACAAAATTACTTTTTGATCCAAAATTTCTTCGGTTTTTTAATATTTAGTGAGCTATCTTAAACGCTAGAACTTAATATAGGTTTTAAAAGCTAATTTTTTGATTTTAAAGTAACCATAAAATTACTACTACTAAAAAAATATATACTATCCAGATTTTCTAAATTAATTAGCTAAAACTTAATTTGACGTAACAGATAAAATTGGCTTATATTACGCTTAAAAGTAAGTAGTTAATTTATTTTCAAGAGCGTCCTTAGTTCAGTTGGTAGAACATAGGTCTCCAAAACCTAGTGTCGAGGGTTCAAATCCTTCAGGACGCGGATGATACAAAAGTAAATCAATTGAACCAGATTTAAAATAGAAACTAGAAATCTTATAGCAATTTTTTAATTTTAAAATTATTAAATTCAAAAAAATTAAAATAGAATAGAATATATGGCAAAAAAAGTAACTAGTATAATAAAACTAGCTTTATCGGCAGGCAAAGCTGTTCCTGCACCTCCTGTAGGTCCAGCTCTTAGTCAACATGGTGTCAATATTGCAGCTTTTTGTAAAGAATATAATGCAAGAACAGCTGATCAAAGTGGTGTAATTATTCCAGTAGAAATTTCTGTCTATGAAGATAGGTCTTATACTTTTATATTAAAGACTCCACCTGCTTCAGTTTTATTAGTTAAAGCTACCACTAATAACATAAAAAAAGGATCTTCAGAACCAAATAGACAAATTGTGGGATCAGTTACAAAAAGTGAGATAGAAAAAATAGCTGAAATAAAATTACCAGATTTAAATACAAAAAATTTAGAGAGTGCGTTTAAAATTATTGCAGGGACTGCGAAAAATATGGGAATCACAATAATTGATTAAAATTAAAAAAATTTTATGGATCGAAAACAAAATGAGGAAATTAAATAAACGAACAAAAGGGAATAGACAAAAAATAGAAAAGCGCTCATATAATCAAAATGATGCAATTCATCTTTTAAAAGAAACAGCAAATGCTAATTTTGTAGAATCGGTTGAAGCACATATTTCGTTATCAATTGACCCAAAATATAGTGATCAGCAATTACGGAGTACCTTAATTTTGCCTAAAGGAACTGGTAAAACAAAACGTATAGCAGTGTTAATGCCTTCCGAAGCTATTAAACCAGAATATAAAGAGTTAGCTGACATAATTGGCTCAGATGATTTAATAGAACTAATAACTAAAGGGAATTTAAATTTCGATATATTAATTTCTACTCCTGATATGATGCCAAAACTTGCTAAGTTAGGGAGAATTTTAGGTCCAAAAGGATTAATGCCATCTCCCAAAGCCGGTACAGTAACAACTGACATAAAATTAACATTAGAAGAATTTAAAAAAGGTAAATTAGAATATAGAGCCGATAAAACAGGTATTGTTCATTTATTAATTGGGAAAAGTAATTTTGCCGATTCTGACTTATTAGAAAATTTAATGGCTGTTTATATTTCAATTGAAAATAACAAGCCTCCAGGTGTAAAAGGCCGTTATTTTAAAAAGTTTCATATTTGTAGTACGATGGGACCTTCAATCGAAATTGATATTTCGACTTTAAAACTATAACTCAATTAGAAGAATTATCTTTTGACAAACGAATTAAAAAATAAAAAATAAAAATATGACTGAAAAAATTTCGACTCTAATCAATGAATTAAAGACATTAACTTTATTAGAAGCTGCAGAATTAGTTAAAGCTATAGAAGAAACTTTTAATGTGGATGCTTCGGTGGGAGGAGGCGTTATGATGATGAATGCCGGATCGTCAGCGTCTGAAGGTAACGCAGCTGTTGTAGAAGAAAAAACAGAATTTGATATAAGTTTAGATGATGTGCCTAAAGAGAAAAAAATACCTATTTTAAAAGTAGTTAGAACTATAACAGAACTAGGACTAAAAGAGGCTAAAGAAGTAGTTGAGAGTACACCAAAAATAATAAAGGAGGGCCTAACTAAAGCCGCAGCAGAAGAGGCTAAAAAAGTACTTGAAGAGGCAGGTGCTGTTGTAACGCTTAAATAGAATACTCGTTTAAATAATTCTTACTTTTCTCTACTATTGAATACATTATAATACCAAAATATTTTGTATTATAATGTATTCAATAGTAGAGAAAAGTAAGAATTATTTAAACGAATTTTATTTTTCGAAATTAATTATTTATTGTAATTTTTATCAATACTTTTTTAATTTTTTATTAGAAAATCTCGTCTTCTACATGAGCTTGAATTTTACAGTCTGATTTAGGAAAAGCTACACAAGTTAATATAAATCCTGCATCAAGTTTCTCCTCATCTAAAAAGGCCTGTTCTGTTTGATCTATCTCTCCTTCTAGTAATCTTCCCGCACACGATGAGCAAGCTCCAGCACGGCAAGAATATGGAAGATCTATACCTTGACTTTCTGCCTGTTCTAAAATATTAGTATCATCAGCGCATTCAATAATTTTATCTAGATCCTCGTCTTCACATATAAGGTGTACGTTATAGGTATTAGCCATATAATTAAATTTGATATAAAAATCGAATAAATATTACAAGCAAAATTTATTTTAATCTAAATAATAACGTAATATATATTACAGGTATTTAGTTAATTTGTCAAAGTTTTAATAATTCAAAATCCATTTCAAAGATCCATTTCATAGCAAGAAAGTCAAAAACATGTTCATTTAAATTTAATAGGAGCTTATAAGAAATGGCATTACCATGGTATCGTGTTCATACTGTAGTTCTTAATGACCCAGGTAGGCTAATCGCAGTTCATTTAATGCATACAGGATTAGTTGCAGGATGGGCGGGTTCAATGGCATTATACGAACTATCTATATTTGATTTTTCAGATCCAATTTTAAACCCAATGTGGCGTCAAGGCATGTTTGTTATGCCATTTATGACTCGATTAGGTGTTTCTGATTCATGGACTGGATGGGATATAGCTGGAGAAAAATCCGAATCTATTGCTAGTTTATGGTGCTACGAAGGAGTAGCATATAGCCATATTATATTATCAGGTCTTTGTTTCTTAGCTGCAGTTTGGCATTGGGTTTATTGGGATCTTGAGTTATTCCGTGATCCAAGAACAGGTGAGCCTTCTTTAGATTTACCAAAAATTTTTGGTATCCATTTATTCTTATCAGGTTTATTATGCTTTGGTTTTGGTGCATTTCATGTAACTGGATTTTTTGGACCTGGTATGTGGGTTTCGGATGCTTATGGATTAACTGGTCAAGTTCAACCGGTTGTACCTTCATGGGGTCCAACAGGTTTTAATCCTTTTAACCCAGGTGGAATCGCATCACATCATATGGCAGCTGGAAGTTTTGGAGTTTTAGCAGGTGGATTCCATTTAACTTTACGACCTCCTCAACGCTTGTATCGTGCTTTAAGAATGGGAAATATTGAAACAGTATTATCAAGTAGTATTGCAGCTGTATTTTTTGCAGCTTTCATTACTTCTGGAACTATGTGGTATGGTTCTGCAACAACTCCAATAGAATTATTTGGACCAACAAGATATCAATGGGATAGCGGTTACTTTCAACAAGAAATTGAACGTCGTGTTGAAGCTTCTTTGAATGAAGGTTTATCAGAAAGTCAAGCTTGGTCAAATCTTCCGGATAAATTAGCGTTTTATGATTACATTGGTAATAATCCAGCAAAAGGTGGTCTATTTAGATCTGGTCCTATGAACAAAGGTGATGGAATAGCAGAAGCTTGGTTAGGTCATCCAATTTTTAGAGATCGTGAAGGTCGAGAATTAACTGTACGCCGCATGCCTGCTTTTTTTGAAACATTCCCTGTAATTTTAATTGATAAAGATGGTATTATTCGTGCAGATATACCATTTAGACGTGCAGAATCTAAATATAGTATCGAACAAGTTGGTGTTAATGTAAGTTTTTATGGGGGTAAATTAAATGGACAATCATTTAAAGATGCACCAACTGTGAAAAAATTTGCCCGTAAAGCACAACTTGGTGAGGTTTTTGAGTTTGATAGAACAAGTTTAGAATCTGATGGTGTATTTAGAAGTAGCCCACGTGTTTGGTATACTTTTGGTCATTTAAATTTAGCACTATTATTCTTCTTAGGTCATTTATGGCATGGTTCACGTACTTTATTCCGTGATGTTTTTACAGGTATTGGATCGGAAGTTACAGAACAGGTAGAATTCGGTGCATTCCAAAAATTAGGTGATGAAACAACTCGTAAACAAGGTGTTGTATAATTTATTTTTTTAATCATTTTTAATCAATTAAAAGGAAAAAATATGGGCCTAGACTTTTCACAACTTTCACAACCAGCATTAGTGTATGCAACTTTATTAATAGGAACATTAATGGTTCTCTTTTTTGCTGTTTTCTTCCGTGATCCACCGAAAATTTTAAAAGAATAACTAAATTTAATTTTATCTTCCCTCTCTAGTTAAAGTTAACTAGAGAGAAGAGATAAAGTTAAGGTGTAATTTATAATTATTAATCTTCATGTTCTTCAAAAGGATCTCTTAAAAATTTGGACCTAGGTCCAAATGCTGTATAAGTTGAGTAGGCAGTTATTCCTATTAATAAACTAGAGACAAAAATTACTAAAATTGTAGATGTTTCCATAGTTTTTACTTGGTTTTATAATTATTAAATTATTATACTGACAAGAAATTGTTATTAATTAACTTAAATTTTATTAAATTATGGCTTTTAAAACAAAATTAGGTGATATTTTAAGACCTTTAAATTCTGAATATGGTAAAGTAGCACCCGGTTGGGCTACAACCTTACTTATGGGTATAACTATGCTATTATTTTTAGTTTTTTTATTAATTATTTTACAAATTTATAACTCATCATTAATTTTAAAAGATGTTGATGTAGATTGGCAAAGTTTGGGTAATTAATTTATTACTACTAATTATAATTTATTTTATATATTAATTATAATTAGTAGTAATAAACTAATTACCCAAACTAACTACGATAATGGTTGTAATTTAGTTTGTTTTGGTAAACCCGTATAATTACTTACAAATTGTTCAAAATCTTTTCCATCAATTGTCTCAATTTGAGTTAACAATGTGGCTAACTGATCTAATAACAACCGGTTTCTTTCCAAGATAGTGCAAGCCTTTTCAAACCCATCATCAACAATTTCAATAATTTGCATATCAATTTGATCTGCAACATCAAGAAAACAATCAGGTCTAGTTTGTACTTGTCTGCCAAAAAAGATTGTAGGTTTCGGTAAGTCCATAGCCATCGGTGTTAAACTAGACATACCAAATTTTGTAACCATTTGTCTAGCTAAAGAATTTACTTTAAAAAAATCATTGCTGGCACCACTAGTTATTTCCATTTTTCCAAAAATAACTTTTTCTGCTGCGCGACCTCCAAGAGTACCTATTAATCGCGAAGATAATTGACCTCGTGTCATAAGAGGTTGCTCATCAGGCGTAAACCAGGTTAGTCCTTGCGCACGGCCACGAGGAATTAAAGTTACTTTTTGAACATCATCATGATTTTTTAATAAAGTACCAGCTAAAGCATGCCCTACTTCATGGTAAGCTACCAACCTTTTATTTCTTGAATCATTTAAAAGAACACCTTCTAAACCAGCAATTATTCTTTCAATCGCTGTATATATTTGTTTAATTGTTATAGTTTCTAAATTAGCTCTAGCTGTTAAAATAGCAGCTTCATTAAGTATATTAGCTAAATCAGCACCTGAAAATCCAGCAGTACGTTGTGCAATAAATTTAAGTGAAGTTTTTGAGTCTATATTTTTATTTCGACTATGAACTTTTAAAATCTCTATACGTCCATAAATATCTGGTAAATAAACTGTTATTTGTCGGTCAAAACGTCCTGGACGTAATAAAGCTGAATCTAAAACATCAGCCCTATTTGTAGCTGCAATAACAATTATACCACTTGTAGGCTTAAACCCATCCATTTCTGTTAAAATTTGATTTAATGTTTGTTCTCTCTCATCATTAGTTCCTCCAACACCTGTGCCTCTTTGTCTACCAATAGCATCAATTTCATCAATGAATAAAATACAGGGAGAATTTCGTTCTGCAGTTTCAAATAAATCACGAACACGAGAAGCACCTATACCAACAAACATTTCAACAAATTCGGAACCCGAAATACTAATAAATGGTACACCTGCTTCTCCTGCAATTGCTTTTGCTAATAAAGTTTTTCCTGTTCCAGGAGGTCCAACTATTATTACACCTTTTGGTGGAATAGCTCCAACAGCTGTAAATAACTGTGGCATTTTTAGGAAAGAAACAAATTCCTCAAATTCTTGTTTCGCTTCATCAATTCCAGCAACATCATTGAATGATACACCAGTATTGGCATCTAATTGAATTTTTGCACGAGCTTTACGTAAATTACCAAAAATGTCGTAATTACTACCTTCAGAAAAAAATAGTTTATAAACAACTAAAAATAAAACTGGAATTAGAAGAGCACTTAGAATAGACCAAGCTGAGCTAAAAGTTACAACAGGATGGGCTGTAAAATCAATTTTATATTCTCTTAATTTTAGAATTAAAGAAGAATTTCGGACTGGTATTTTTACTCCAACATATTCTAATTTATCATCTAAGGAATCAAACGCCTTAAAAACTAAGATTTCAGCATTTTCATATAAATCTACCTTTTTAATATCCCCATTTTCTAAATAACCTAAAAATTTATCGAAAGAAATCATTTCATTTGGATGACTATCTCGAAAATTGACTAAATTACTACCTAAATCTAAAAAATTATCCCATTGAAAATAAATAAAACCTGCAATAAGCGCTACCCAAATTAAAATTGTAGGGAAAATTTTTGGGGTTTTATTTTTCATAAATGATTCTCCTTAATATATATATATATATGTATTAATAATAATATTATTATTTATTAACATAATATATGTTAATAAACAATAATATAAAAGTTTTCTGAGAACTTTTTATTAATTAATAATAATCTCATTTATAACTATTAATTAAAATAAAAAATTATACTGCTATGATAGAAAAAGGAGCAAAAGTAAGAATTTTAAGAAAGGAATCTTATTGGTATAATGATATTGGCACTGTTGTTGTTGTAGAAAAAATTGCTTCAAATTATCCTGTTTTAGTAAGATTTGTAAAAGTCAATTATAGTGGTACAAATACAGCAAATTTTAAATTAGAAGAATTAGTATTAGCGTAATCATTTTGTTTTTGCTCTAAAGTATACTTTAGAGCAAAAACAAAATAATTATTTATAACTATAGCTGAATAATTCTGTAGATACCCCTGGAGAAAGATCTAATAGTAATAAAACATTTATTATTTCTTTTGAGGTAGAGTGAATATCAATAATTTTTTTATATCGACGAATTTCAAATTGTTCACGAGAATCTTTATCCACATGAGGAGATCTCAAAACACAATAAGATCTTTTTCTTGTTGGGAACGATATTGGCCCTGCAATATTCAGAATCGATTTTTCATTAACTAAAACATTTAATATATCTTTACAGGATTCATTTAAAATTAAATGATTAAAAGACTGTAAAATAATCCGTATTTTTTCTTTTGACATAAAATTAAAATAGTATTTATTTTATAATTTTTGAAACCACACCAGCCCCAATAGTTCGACCACCTTCACGAATAGCAAATCGCATCCCCTCTTCAATTGCAATTAAAGAAATTAAACCCGCTGTCATTTTAACACGATCACCAGGCATAACCATTACTGATTTCGAACCATCGTCAGCAGTAAAGCGTAAAATTTGTCCTGTAACATCTGTTGTTCTTACATAAAATTGAGGTCTATAGCCTGTAAAGAACGGAGTATGGCGTCCACCTTCCTCTTTTGTTAGAACATAAACTTCCGATTCAAATGTATTATGGGGTGTAATTGTTCCAGGTTTAGATAAAACCATTCCACGTTCGATCTCCGTTTTTTGTAATCCACGTAATAAAATCCCTACATTATCACCTGCAACGCCTTCGTCTAAAGTTTTTTGGAACATCTCAACACCAGTTACGGTTGTTGATTTAGTCTCACCTAAACCAACTAATTCTACTGTTTCCCCTACTTTTACAGTTCCACGATCAATTTTACCAGTAGCTACTGTACCTCGACCAGTAATTGAAAATACATCCTCAATTGCCATTAAAAATGTTTTATCCACATCGCGAATTGGTGTTGGAATATAAGTATCAACAGAATCCATTAAATTATAAATTTTATCAACCCATTTATTATCACCTTTTTTTATACTAGGTTGATTATTTATCGCATCAAGAGCTTGTAAAGCTGAGCCAGCAACTATTGGTACCTCATCACCAGGAAAATCATAATTAGATAATAGTTCTCTAACTTCTAATTCCACTAGTTCTATTAATTCAAGATCATCAACTTGATCTTCTTTATTTAAAAATACTACAATATGTGGTACACCAACTTGTTTAGATAATAAAATATGCTCACGCGTTTGAGGCATTGGACCATCAGCTGCGGATACAACTAAAATGGCTCCATCCATCTGGGCTGCTCCAGTAATCATATTTTTAACGTAATCTGCATGACCTGGACAATCTACGTGGGCGTAATGACGAGTTTCTGTTTCGTACTCTACATGTGCTGTGTTTATTGTAATTCCACGTGCGCGTTCTTCAGGTGCTGCATCAATATCCTCATATTTTTTTGGATTAGAATCACCTGCTAATGATAAAACCGCAGTAATTGCAGCTGTTAATGTAGTCTTACCATGATCTACATGTCCAATTGTTCCAATATTAATGTGAGTTTTCGTACGGTCAAATTTTTCACGAGCCATAATCTATAATCCTTATTTTATATGTTTTATATGTTTTACTTTTGGCGTTTAATTAAATAATTAAATAAAATATTTTTTAATTGATATAATTAGTTATGAACGAAAATGTGCAAAAGCTTTATTTGATCTTGCCATACGGTGTGTCTCATCTTTTTTTCGAATGGAATTACCAGAACCTTTAGAGGCATCGATAATTTCATTCGCTAATTTTATTGCTATGGTTTTTCCAGAACGAGTTCTAGCAAACTGAATGATCCAACATAACCCTAAATTGATTCCCCTAAATTTTTTTACTTCAATAGGTACTTGATAAGTCGAACCTCCAACACGTTTAGATTTTATTTTAACTGCGGGACTTACATTTTTTATAGCTTTTTCAAAAATTTTCAACGGTTGAGTATTTGTTTTCTGTTTTATAATATTAAATGCCTCATAAGTTATTTTTTGAGCTATAGTTTTTTTTCCACTTTTTAAAATTTTTGATATCATTAAATTGACTAAAACACTATTATAAACTGGATCAACTATAGGAAATTTTCTTTTTTTATTTGTACGACGTGACATAATTTATTTTATTAATTTTTATTTTATTGGTTTTTTCATTCCATATTTTGAACGACCTTGACGTCGATCTTTTACTCCAATTGTGTCAAGAGTTCCTCGAATAACATGATAACGAACCCCTGGTAAATCTTTGACTCTTCCACCACGAAGTAAAACTACAGAATGCTCTTGCAAATTATGCCCAATACCAGGTATATAGGCTGTAACCTCAAATCCAGAAGTTAATCTAACCCGTGCAACTTTTCTTATTGCAGAATTTGGCTTTTTTGGTGTAATTGTATGAACCCTAGTACATACCCCCCTACGCTGAGGACAACTTTTTAATGCAGGAGATTTTGTTCTAGGTTGAACTTTTTTACGTCGTAATCGAATAAGTTGTTGTATAGTGGGCATATATTAAAATATTGGGTATTAAATAATTAATTTATAAGTTTTAATTAACTATATTTTCAATTTTATATTTTTTTAAAAATCTTTCAACTCGTCCTTCAGTATCAATTATTCTTTGTGAGCCTGTATAAAAAGGATGATTGCCTGACCAAATATCAACATGCAATTCCGGTTTTGTTGAACCTACAATCATAATTAATTGACCATCATAATAAACTTTTGTCTCATTAAACCATTTTGGATGTATATTCTTTTTCGGCATATAAATAATGTTTATTATAAGTATAAATTAAACTACAATTTTTAATTAACGTTTTGAATACTGAGAAGCTTTTCGAGCTTTTTTTAAACCATATTTACGACGTTCCTTAACTCGCGCATCACGTTTTAAAAATCCTTCGAATTTTAAAGTGGGTCTAAATTTAAGTTTATCAACTTTACAAAGAGCTTTTGCAATTCCTAATTTTATTGAATCTGCTTGACCTGTTAATCCACCTCCTTTCACATTTGCTATGATCTTATATTTGTTTTCTAATTTTACTTTTATTAAAGGCAAACTTATTTGATGTAAATAGGTAAAATTTTGTTGAAAATATTGCTCTGCTTTGTGCCCATTTACTTCACATTTTATTTGAGAAGTTGACTCTGAAAACGGTACTAAATAAACAATTGCTGTAGATTCTTTTTTTCTCCCAATCCCATAAATATGGGAATTAATTTGATTTGTGCTTTTCATAAATTTTAATTCTTATAATTCTATAATTTGAGGATTTTGAGAAATATGTGGATGTTTTGTACCTTTATAAACGTTTAACTTTGTAAAGAGTTTTCGACCTAAACGATTTTTAGGAAGCATTCCCTTAATAGCTTTCTCAAGAAGACGTTCTGGAATACGCAGTTTTAAATCCTCAAAACTTTCAAGTGTCTTTCCACCAGGTCGACCAGAATGACGAAAATAGATTTTTTGTGTTTGTTTATTTCCACTTACATTTATTTTATCTGCATTTATTATTATAACATAATCACCAACATCTTGGACAGGGGTAAAAATAATTTTATTTTTACCCCTTAATAAATTAGCTACTTCCGTTGCTAACCTACCTAAACATTTATCTTTTGCGTCAATAATATACCATTGTTGTTTTAGTTTCGAAGGAATAAAAGTATCTTTCATAATAATGTTGCTAATATTAAATTATATTAATAAAATTGACGACGTATCAAAAAATTGTAAGAAATAAGAATTATTATTAAATCGGAGGTTCAAAAAACAGATCTAGTTTATTTTCTATTTCTTCAATTGATTTTGGTCCTAATCCTCCTATAGTTCGTAATTTAGGCGTAGAATATTGTATTAAGTCCCAAGTAAAATTTATATTAGCTCTATTTAAAACCTTAATTATCCGATTAGATAAACCTAACCCTTTTAAAGAGCCACTTTCCATATCAGCTATTCTTTGTAATAACTTCTCTTCTGGGTTTTCCATTTTTTCTTTTCCCACAACACTTTTTGGTTTTTCTTTCGCCAGTTTTTCTTTTACTACCTCAACTTTTTCTTTTCCTTTCGAATGTTTTTCTTCTTTTATAACATCCACTTTTTCTTTTCCTTTTTCAGAATCAGAGTTGTAGTTATAATCCTTTATTTCTTTCATTTTTTGTTCCTCTCCTATGTTAGTTTGAATTAAACTTTTATCATCTTTAATGTTATTCTCCTTTATTTCTTTAAGATCAAAACAGGGAAATTCAATATTAGTAACTGTTGATAGCATATAACCTATCATATTTCTTGCTTGTAGAAGTGCTTGATGAGGTAATACAGTACCATTTGTGAAAATTTCTAAATGAAGCTCTTCATTATTATTTTCCACAGCCTGTGATAATGGTTTTATATACCAATTTACTTTTAAAACTGGTGCAAAATTAGAATCAATAGGAATAAAATCTGGAGCTCCCTCTAATTTTTGATCTTTAGCTAAAGTATAAGATTTTCCATATTCGATTCTTAACTCTAGCTCGACTAACGAGTTATCCGAAATTGTTAATAAATGAGCATTAGGATTTAATATTTTAATATCATTTGGTAATATTAAAGCCCCTGCAGTTACTATAGCTGGTCCATGTGCTTTTAATCGACCATAACAAGGTTGCCCAGTATTATTTTTATCATAGACAATAATTTCTTTCAAATTTAATATGATTTCAAGAAGATCTTCACGAACTCCTTCCAAAGGGGTAAATTCATTATTTGTACCGGCAACGCGAACACCAGTAATTCTAACGCCATATAAATTTGATAGTAAAGTACGTCTTAACATATTCCCAATTGTAGTACCCTCACTTTTTTCTAATGATGTAAAGACAAAATGTCCATAAAATTCATTAGGATTTAATAAATCTAAGTATAAACACTTACATTTACTGCTTGTTTTCATTAGTTACCTCCTTTTCCTTTCCTTTCAAAAATGTATTTTTATATTCCATTAAAATTATATAAGCTTTATCAAGCTCTCTTTGTTCAACTATTTCCTTTTGCATATCTAGTAGAGAGTATTAAATTATTTCTTAGAAAGCTTTTAAGTATTAATTTCTCATAGATAATGTTACTTTTTATTAAAGTACGACTTTTAAACTCTTCGACGTTTAGGGGGACGACAACCATTATAAGGTATAAACGTTACATCCTTAATAGAAACAATTCTTATTCCTTTTTGATAAACCGCTCTAATAGCTGGTTCTCTACCTGGCCCTGAACCTTTTACAACAACCTCTAATCTTTTAAGACCATATGCTTCTTTAGCTATTAAAGTAGCCTTTTCAGCAGCTTTTTGTGAAGCAAAAGGAGTACCTTTTCGAGACCCTTTAAAATCCACAGTTCCAGATGATGCCCATGATAACGTATTTCCATTTAAATCACTTACCGTTATAATTGTATTATTAAAGGTAGCATGTACGTGCATAGTTCCAGTGACAATAGTTCGCTTTATTTTTTTTTTCATTTTTTATATTTTCAAACGTGGGATTAAATTTTCTAAATACGTTTTATTTTTTTTTTCCTGCCACAGTTTTTTTTCCTCCTCTTCTAGTCCTACCATTTGTTCTTGTTCGTTGTCCTCGAACTGGCAATCCAACACGGTGTCGACGGCCTTTAATAGATCCATTATCCATTAAACGCTTTATATTTAAATTTGTTAAACGGAGTAAGTCCCCTTCAAGTTGATAGTTTTTTTCTAAAACTTTTCTAAGATTGCTAATATCTTCATCAGATAAATCTTTTGTTCTTATTCCTGCTTCGTCAGCATTTGTTAATCCTGCCCGGTCCAAAATTTCTTTTGCCCGAGATAAACCAATGCCATAAATTGCTGTTAATGCATACTTAATCTTTTTATCATTTGCCAAATCTATTCCCAGAAATCGAACCATGTTTTATCTCCACTTTTTTTAATTTAACCTTGTCGTTGTTTGTGTTTCAGATTAATACAGATCACTTGAACTCGACCATGACGACGGATGATTCTACATTTTTCACACATCTTTTTTACTGATGGTCTAACTTTCATATTTTTTTATAAATTCTATAATTTTTTTATTTTATTTATCTCTTAATTGTCTTATTCTTTAAGAATTTAGAACATTTTTTTCAGCTTTTTAATAAACTTTGAACTTTTCTAAAAGTATCTACCAAAACATTAACTAAAATAAGTTGAGAAGTTAATCCAAAGCCGCGTAAATTTAAATTCTTTATTGGTAATAAATATTCTAACCCATTAAGTAAAACAAGAACAACAATAAGAAAAATAGCATTTAAAATCGTTAATCTTTTAATAGTTATTGATAAATAATTTCGGGTTTGTATTCCGGGGTTTATGCCTTTTATTGTAACAGAATTTTTTCTGAATTCTTCTGTCATATCTTTTGGATCTAAAAGTATAGTAGAATAAAATGATGTAAAAAAAAAAACTAAAATACCATATGTTGACCAATAAAGAATCTTCCCAATCCCTAATAGTAGAGTTGAAGAAAAATTATTCAAAAATGAAAACAATTCTATAGTAATTAATTGTCCATAAAGTAATTTTGTCAGAGAAGAAAGAACAACCATAACTGAAGAAGTAAAAACTAAGGGCATTACTCCGGCTTGATTAACTCGAAGAGGTAAATTACTATTATTCCATAATGAAAATTTATTAACATTCTTTAATAATTGACTTGCCGAAACTAATGGAATTTTCACCATTGCTTCATTTATGTAAATGCAACCAATTGTTGTTAATAAAAAGATTCCACCAATAAAAAAACTAATTATAATATTTTGAGTAGATAAAACTAAAATCATCGCTTTGAGTTGGTCAGGGAAATTTGAAACAATATTAAAACAAATTAATATGGATGAACCATTTCCTATACCGTATTTAGTAATTAATTCACTAAACCATAATATAATCATTGAACCCGCTATTAATGAAAGACTAATTTGTAATAATACTAAAAAACTCCAATTAAATATTAATGACCGAAAACTATATGTTGTTATTACACTATCAACAATAGCGCAGAAAAAAGTTAGGTATCGCGTATAATCAGTAATTTTACGGCGGCCGTATTCACCTTCCTCTTTTTGTAATTTTAAAAGAGTTGGATTAATAGTAGTTAAAAGTTGAATTATGATAGAAGCATTTATATTAGGTAAAATGCCAAGACTTAATATACTAAAAGAAGCATTTTCACCTCCAGAAAAATTGTTTAAAATTGTAGCAACTGCTGTTGTTGAATTATTTGATTCTAATAAAGGAGAAAAAGTTTTTATATCTATATAGGGTAAAGGTATAAAACTACCAATCCGAACTAAAGTAAGTAAGCTAATTGTTAAAAAGCAACGTTGTCGAAAAGAGGGATTGTTCTTACTTCGTAATTGTAAATTCATGGAAAAAATTAAATAAATAGATATTTTTCCTATATTAACAAATAGTTTTCCTACTCATATATTTAATTTTATATTTATTTTCCTACTATTTGCTCTAAGGATATTTGTCGTTTTTGCATAACTTGCTCAATTGTATTTAAACTCTTTAATGCAATTATAGTACTTCGAGCATTATTTAATGGGTTATTCGAACCAAGTTGTTTTGATAAAATATTCTTAATTCCAGCGAGTTCTAAAACAATTCTTACAGAACCACCTGCAATAACACCTGTTCCTGGTACCGCAGGTCGAATAAAAACTTTAGAACCCCCAGCAATTCCAACCATAGCGTGAGGAATTGTTTTCCCATCCGCAATAGGAATAGTTATTATATTTTTCTTTGCATCAGTTTCTGCTTTTTTTATAGCTGTATTAACTTCTCGGGCTTTACCAACTCCAACTCCAACTTTTTCTTTCATATCACCAACAACTACTGTTGCCCGAAAGCTTATTTTTTTTCCACCTTTTACTACTTTAGAAACTCGAGAAACTTTAACAACTCTTTGTTCCCAAGGACTTTTTTTATTTTGAGTAATCATAAATGTGCTAAAAGACTTAATAAATTTATATTTAAAAATTAAAATTGTTAAAAATTTAACCCAACTAATCTAGCACCTTCAGCAAGTTCTTTGATTCTACCGTGATAAGATCTTTTTCCTCTATCAAATATTATTTCTTTAATATTTTCTTTTAATAATCTTGTACCAATAATTTCACCAACAATTTTTGATGCTAGCTTATTTGAAGTTTTATCGCATTTTGCTTTTACTTCCACTTCTAAAGTAGAGCAACTTAACATTGTTTTGGAACAAGAATCATCAATTACTTGCGCGTAAATATGTTTATTTGAACGAAAGACAGCTAACCTCGGTTTAATATTAGTACCTTTAATTCTTTTTTTTTCTCTTTTTCCCATAATTTATTATTTTCCTGATTTTCCTACTTTACGTTTAATAATTTCACCTTTATATAATATACCTTTCCCTTTATAAGGTTCTGGAGGACGTTTATTCCGTATTGTTGCAGATAATTGACCAACAAGCTCCTTATCAAACCCTATAATAATAATTTCTCCATTTTTTTCCACTTTAATCTCAATACCTTTAGGAATTGAGATTAAAACTGGGTGGCTATAACCGAGATTTAAGACTAAATCGTTATTTTTTAATTGGGCACGATAACCAACTCCTTCAAGTTGAAGTGTACGTTCAAATTTTTGTGAAACTCCAATTACCATATTGCTAATCAAAGTTCTTGTTAAACCATAGAGTTGATTTGCCGTTCTTGTACTATTATTTTTGCTTACGTAGATGTTATTATCACTTAATTTAACTGAGATTAAATTTGAAATTTCTCTAAAAAGTTCGCCATGTGGTCCAGAAATATGAATACTTTGCTTATTAACTGCAACTTGAACATTAGATGGTACTTTTATGGGTAATTTACCTATTCTTGACATTTAAATTTAAACCTTTATTACCAAATATAACAAATAACTTCACCACCTATGCCCAATTTTTTTGCCTTAGTATTAGTTAAAATTCCTTTAGACGTTGATAATATTGCTATACCTAAATTATTTAATATATTTGGTAAATTATTTTTATTTACATAAATTCTTAAACCAGGTTTACTTATTCTTTTAATTCCTGTAATAATTGGTTGCCTTTTTTGACTATGATACTTTAAACAAAGTAATAAATATTGTTTATTAGAAATTTGAACCTCTTCAAACTTAGAAATATAACCTTCTTCTTTTAGAATTTTTACAACTGAAGACGTTATTTTCGTCTTTATAACTCGAACAATTTGATGACGAACCAAATTTGCATTTCTAATACGAGTTAATGTATCTGCAATATTATCTGTGATCACGTTATGTTAATACTCCTTTTTAATCCGTTAATGGGAAACCAAATTCTTTCAGAAGAGCAATCCCCTCATTTTTTGTTTGTGCCGTTGTCACTATAGAAATATTAAATCCTTTTAATTGATCCACATTTTCATAGCTAATTTCAGGGAATACTAATTGTTCTTTTAATCCAAAATTATAATTACCATTACGATCAAAACCTTTTAAGCTTAAGCCCCGAAAATCTCTAATTCTTGGTAAAACAAGATGAATTAATTTTTCTAAAAAGGCATACATTTTTTTGCTCCGAAGAGTAACAGTGACCCCCAAAATCATTTCTTCCCGAACCTTAAATCCTGCTATAGATTTTTTTGCCTTTGTTACTATTGGTTTTTGCCCCGTAATTAAAGATATTTCATCAATTGATTTCTGTAACGCTTTATTATTTTGACCATCGACACCTAATCCACGGTTTAGTTGAATTTTAACCAGTTTTGGAACTTGATGACCATTCTTATAATTGAATTGTTTAATTAAATTATTAAATATGAAATCTTTATATAAAAATTGTAAATTTTTTGCCTGAATTTTATTATTGTTTATCATAAATATTACTCCTGATACAGCGATACATTTGAACTATCGATTGGGAATTCAATTCTCTTCATTTCACCGTTTTGTTCAGGTCGTCTAGATTTAATATGTTTAACCCTTATATTAATACCTTCAACAATAAGTTTATTGGTTTGTTTTGAAATTTTTTTTACAAGTCCTATTTCCCCTTTTTGTTGCCCAGAAATTATTTTTACTTTTTCACCTATTTTTACATGTACTTTTCTTTTTAAATTAGTTTTCTTCTTCATTTAAATAACCTCAGGAGCTAATGAGACAATTTTAGTAAAATCCTTATCACGAATTTCTCGTGCAATTGGGCCAAAAATTCTTGTTCCTTTTGGATTTTTATCAATGTTAATAATAACAGCCGCATTATCATCAAAACGAATACTAGTTCCATCTTTACGTGAAAAAGTTTTTTTTGTTCGAATAACGACAGCTTTAACAATCTCAGATCTTTTAGTTAACATATTGGGCGTTGCTTCTTTTACAACCCCAATGATAATATCACCCAGTTTAGCATATTTACGACTACCACCAATTACACGAATGCACATAATTTTTTTGGCACCTGTATTATCTGCTACTGTTAAAGATGTTTGTGGTTGTATCATAGTAAATTTTTAAAACCTTAATTAACGATTACTGCTTTATTTAATATTTTTTTAACTACCCAACGTTTCTTTTTACTTAATGGACGACTTTCCTCTACTAATACCTCATCTCCAATATTACAATTATTCTCTTCATCATGGGCTAAATAACGTTTTGTTCTGACGATAATTTTTGAATAAAACTGATGTTTATAACGATATTCAACAGCAACAACAACGCTTTTTTGCATTTTATTACTTATTACAATACCAAGTCTTTGCTGTTTAACCATAAATAGTCCTTAATCTCATTTTCTAATTGCTTTTTTGTATCATTAATAATTGTGCTAACCTATGCTTAACATGTTTAAATTGATGAGACTTAAAAGATTGTTTTGTTGCACGAGACAAACGTAATTTAAATAATTGTTTTTTTATATTTAAAATTTCATTTTCTAAGTCGTTCTTATTTAAGGTTTTAATTTCATTAATTTTTGGTAGACTCATAGTAACTATCTTTTCTCCTTTACTTTACAAGAAATTTTGTTTTAATTGGCAACTTATACGAAGCAATTTGCATGGCTTCTTTTGCGAGTGTAAAAGGAACACCACTTAATTCAAATAAAATGGTACCAGGTTTTACTATAGCTACCCAATATTCGACTGAACCCTTTCCGGAACCCATCCTTGATTCTGCCGCTCTAGCAGTTACTGGTTTATCTGGAAAAACTGTTATCCATAATTTACCTCCACGTTTTGTATACCTTGTTATTGTTCTTCGTGTTGCTTCAATTTGACGGGAAGTTAACCAAGTAGGTTCTAATGCTTGAATAGCATAGTCACCAAATTTCATAGTATTTCCCCTTGATGCTTTTCCTTTTAGTCTACCGCGGTGTTGTTTTCTAAATTTTGTTTTTTTAGGGCTAAGCATTTTCTTAAGTAGTATAAAGTATAAATAGTATTAAATAAATTTTTTTTGCCAATATCTCATTTTTGAAAAGCCATATCTTAATTCCTAAAATACCATAAATAGTTTGAGCTGTTTTATAAGAATAATCTATATCAGCACGTAATGTTTGAAGTGGGACACGCCCTTCTCGAACCCATTCTGTTCGGGCAATTTCGGCTCCATTTAAGCGTCCTGCAATTTGAACTTTAATCCCCTTTAGTTCCCCTTCTATTCTATAACGTTGAAGAATTTCTCGAAGACATTTTCTAAATGAAACTCTCTCTTCTAATTTTTTTACTAAAATATCAGCTAAGATACTGGCCTCTTTATATGGTTTTTTAATTTCAACAATATTAATTAAAACTTTGTTATTTTTTAATACAATACTAAGTTCTTCATCTAATTTTCTTAATAGTGATCCTGATTTACCTACAATACGACCTGGTACTACAGATTGTATTTCAAGATAGATTTTTTTTTTTGTATCATCACGTTTAATGATAATTTTACTAATTGCATAAATCGCTACATTATTTAAAAGTAAAAATTTAAATATATATTCCCGAATCTTATAGTCTTCTTTTAAAAAAGAAATATAGGAATTTGTTCCACTATACCATAGTGATCTATATTCTTGTACAATTCCTAGCCTAAAGCCCAAAGGATGTGTTTTATGTCCCATAATTTAGTCTAGTATTAATTTTATTAAAATTTTATTTTTATTAAAGAGTGGTTTCTAAAATTATAGTAATATGACAAGTTGGTTTACGAATTTGATAACCTCTTCCTTGGGCACGTGGCCTAAACCTACGTAATACAGGACCTTGATCAGCGAATACTGTTTTAACTTTCAAGTCTTCTTTACTTAGACCATTATTATTCTCTGCATTTGCAGCTGCTGAATTTAAGATTTGCCAAATAGGTCCGCAAGCTCTATACGGCATAAATTGTAATAGCATTAAAGCTTCTAAATAAGAGCGTCCACGAATTTGGTCTAAGACACGTCGAACTTTAGTTGATGATATTCTAATATATTTACTGACAGCTTTTGCTGTTTGTTTTTTTTCCATTTATTTGTTAAATAATTTTTGAAATTTATCTTTTTTTGGTACGTCTATCACTACTTTTTATATGTGAACGAAAGGTTCTAGTAGGAACAAATTCTCCAAGTTTATGACCAATAATTTGATCAGAAATAAAAATTGGTACATGTTTACGACCATCATGTACAGCAATGGTATGCCCAATCATTGCTGGAATAATCATAGATGAACGTGACCAAGTTGTAATAGTAGTTTTTTTTTTTCCAGGTTCATTCATTTTTTCAATTTTTTGTAGCAAATGATATGCGATAAAAGGGCCTTTACGAAACGATCTTGCCATAAATTTACTTAGATATAAAATTATAAAAATAATTAAATAGAACACTTAGTTTTATCTTCTTGAACGAACTATATACATATCACTGTATTTTTCTTTTTTTCTTGTTTTAACTCCAAATGCTGATTTCCCCCAAGGAGTATAGGCTTTAGGTCGTCCAATTGTTGCTCGCCCTTCTCCACCTCCATGAGGATGGTCACAAGGATTCATCACAGAACCACGTACCGTTGGTCTAATTCCAAGCCAACGCTTACGACCTGCTTTCCCTAACTTTATATTATTAAAATCTCTATTACTTACACTCCCAATTGTTGCATAGCAACTTTTATGAACAATTCGAATTTCTTTCGAGGGAAGACGTAAGGTAACATAATTATTTTCTTTTGCCAAAATCCGTGCAGAAGTTCCGGCTGCACGAACAATTTGCCCTCCTTTATTATAGGATAATTCTATATTGTGTACAGATGTACCTAAAGGTATATTCTCTAAAGGTAATGCATTTCCAATTTTAGGAGGGGCCTGGGGTCCCGATAAAATTTTATCACCAATTTTTAAAGACTCTGGACAAATAATATAATTTTTATCACCATTTATATAGTGAATTAATGCAATCCTAGCATTTCGATTTGGATCATACTCGATAGCAAATACAGATCCTAAAATATCGTGCTTTTTCCGTTTAAAATCGATCATCCGATATCGTCTTTTATGTCCACCACCATGGTGTCGGGTTGTAATTAATCCCTGATTATTACGACCTTTTTTTCGATGATTTTTTTCAATTAATTTTTTTTCAGGTTTTGTTTTCGTAATTTCATCAAACGAAGAAAAAACAGTATTTCTTGTGCTAACAGTATATACTTTACAAATACGAATAGCCATAACTTTTATTTCTCTTCCTCTTTATTTCATCATTATTATTATTATTCTTCAGCAGAAAAAAAAATCAATTGTATTCTCCTTCGCTAATTTAACCATTACCTTTTTGTAACGTGGTCTAACACCTATAAATTTACCTACACGGCGTTTTTTCTTAGGAAGATTACAACTATTAACTTTAATAACTTTTACATTGAATAGAAATTCAATTGCTTGTTTTATATTACTTTTAGTTAACTTAGGATCAATTAAAAATGTATATTGGTTATTTTCTAATAATATATTTGTTTTATTTGTTGTGATCGGATATTTAATTAAATCAATATTTAAACCAAAATTTATTCTAGCCATTATAAGTTTCCTCAATTGTTTTTAAGCTGTCTTTAGTAATAAATAAATTTTTAGCTAATAAAATTTGTTTTAAGTTTAAATTATTTGCAACTAGTAATTTAATTGTTTTTATATTTCGCGTTGCTTTAAGTAATTTTTCTTCTATTTTTGGTACAATAATTAATGTATTATCAATTAAATTTATATGAAAGATATTCAATGTCTTAATAATATTATTAGTCTTATAATCTAAATAGTTTAAATCATTGACTATTGTAATATCTTTTTCTTTTGCTATTAATAAGCTTCGCAGACTTAATTGACGTTCTTTGCGATTTATTTTATTTGAATATAATTTTGATTTTGGTCCAAACGAAACACCCCCACCTTTCCAAAGCGGTGATGTATTAGAACCTGCACGTGCTCGGCCAGTCCCTTTTTGTCTCCAGGGTTTACGACCTCCACCTTTAACTTCTGCTCGTGTTAAAGTATTGGCATTTCCTTGTCTCTCGTTAAATCTTTGTGTCAAATATGCCCGTTGGATAATATAATTTGTTGTATTAGTTACTTCTTTTGATTTTAAAGTTAATGTTATTTTTTCCCCACTTTCTTCTCCTGTTGAAAGTTTTATAGGAAAAGTAAGACTTTTTTGTAAAATCATATATAATTTTTTAGTTTATTTTTTAAGTTTAATTTGAAGGAACAATATTTAATAAGTTCCCAGATTTGCCTGGTACACTTCCTTTTAAAATTAAAAGATTTTGTTTAGGATCTATTCCTAAAATTTCTAGTTTTGATACTGTAATTTTTTTGGCTCCTAATTGTCCAGCCATCAGCTTACCAGGAAATACTCGTCCAGGTGTAGTCCCTGGCCCTATTGAACCGGGTGCTCTATGATTTTTAGAACCATGAGTCATTGGTCCCCGTTTAAATTTATGTCTTTTTTGATTTCCACTAAACCCCTTACCTATAGATTTCCCAGTAACATTAACAAATTGACCAATCTCAAAATTATTAACATTTATTATTTGACCTAATGAATAATTGTTAAGGTCCATAACTTTATATTCTCTTAAATGCAATAAAGGTGGTAATCCATTTTTTGTTAGATGACCTAATTCCGCTTTTTTAAACTTTGATATGTGTCTTTTTGCATATCCAATTTGAACTGCGTTGTATCCATTAATTTTTTCGGTTTTAAGTTGAGTGATAAAACAGGGACCCACTCGAACTATAGTAACAGGTAAAGCTAAACCGTCTTTATCAAAAACTTGTGTCATCCCAATTTTATTTCCAAAGATTCCAATAGACACAATTATTTATACTCCAAATTTATATTTTAGAACTAAATATATATAATATATATATATACTAATTAAAGTATTCAACATATTAATCAAGCTTTAATTAAGTAGAATAAATTTCTTCAATATCATTAATTAATAATCTCGTTAATTTCTGTCTATGACCAATCTTCCTCTGATACTTTTTTTTTGGTTTCATTTTAAAAACAACAATTTTCGGCCCTAAAAAATGTTTACTTATTATTCCTTTAACTACGGCACCCTCTAAGTAGGGTTGACCTATACAAGCAAGTAATTCTTTTTTTACAAATAAAATTCGTCTAATTAAAAGAGTACTACCAATTTTAAGAATTAGTCGATTAAACTCAATAAACTTTTTAGGCTCTACCCAAAATTGTCTACCACTGGTTTCTATAATTGCGTATTCCATCGAATTTTGTAATTATAATTAAAAAACCGTAATAAAATAGTTTTTCAAATTTCTTGATATTAGGTTATATAGTTTTATCTAATTCGTAGGAAAAAATAAAACTTTAAAAGTCCTGGCATAAGCTATTTTCCCAAAGGACTCCTCCTTAAGTATTTTAACTGTTATAGCATTTCACGATTGAGTTCGAAATGGATCAATGTGGTTCCCCTATCCTTTAAACACCAAGACAATATTTTTTAAAGCTAGAAAAAAGTTCAAGTCCTCGATCTATTAGTACATCTCAGCTTAATATATTACTATACTTCTACTTAATGCCTATGTTTAAACCATTCTAAAAGAATGGTTATTTAACGGCTAGTCTTGCCATGATCTTACTTGTTTTCACAATGAGAGTACTCATCTTGAGGTGGGCTTCCCACTTAGATGCTTTCAGCGGTTATCCTTTCCATACGTAGCTACCCAGCGTTTACCATTGGTATGATAACTGGCACACCAGCGGTATGTTCTTCTCGGTCCTCTCGTACTAAAGAAGAATCCTCTCAATACTCTAACGCCTATACCGGATATGGACCGAACTGTCTCACGACGTTCTGAACCCAGCTCACGTACCGCTTTCATGGGCGAACAGCCCAACCCTTGGGACGTACTACCGCCCCAGGATGCGATGAGCCGACATCGAGGTGCCAAACCTCCCCGTCGATGTGAACTCTTGGGGGAGATCAGCCTGTTATCCCTAGAGTAACTTTTATCCGTTGAGTGACGACTTTTCCACTCAATATCGCCAGATCACTAAGACCGACTTTCGTCTCTGTTCGACTTGTAGGTCTCACAGTCAAGCTTCCTTTTGCCTTTGCACTCTATGATCGATTTCTGACCGATCTGAGGAAACCTTTGTACGCCTCCGTTACCTTTTAGGAGGCGACCGCCCCAGTCAAACTGCCCGCCTGAAACTTTCCCCTGACCGGCTAACGATACAAGGTTAGAATTCTAGTTTTATTAGAGTGGTATCTCATTGATGGCTCAATTAATCCCGGAAGATTAACATCAAAGCCTCCCACCTATACTGCGCAAATAAAACCCGAAACCAATTTCAAGTTACAGTAAAGCTTCATAGGGTCTTTCTGTCCAGGTACAGGTAGTCCGCATCTTCACAGACAAGTCTATTTCACCGAGTCTCTCTCTGAGACAGTGTCCAAATCGTTACGCCTTTCGTGCGGGTCGGAACTTACCCGACAAGGAATTTCGCTACCTTAGGACCGTTATAGTTACGGCCGCCGTTCACCGGGGCTTCAGTTATTAGCGTCGTCAAAAACTAACCAACTTCTTTAACCTTCCGGCACTGGGCAGGCGTCAGCCCCCATACATTGTCTTACAACTTAGCGGAGACCTGTGTTTTTGGTAAACAGTCGCTTGGACCTTGTTATTGCAACCTTAAAGGTACCCCTTCTCCCGAAGTTACAGGGTTATTTTGCCGAGTTCCTTAGAGAGAGTTATCTCGCGCCCTTTGGTATACTCTACCAACCCACCTGTGTCGGTTTAGAGTACAGGTATTCTTTATTTACGGCAGTGCAAGCTTTTCTTGGAAGTATAACATCAACTACTTCATATAATGCGCACATTATTCCGTATTCATGACTTAGCTCAAAGTATTTTCTCTACTTCTCAACACCTCGTACACTTAAACCAATAACCAATATTTGGCTAGTCTAGCTGTCTTCGTCCCTCGTTGCCAATAAAGAATAGTATAGGAATATTAACCTATTGTCCATCGACTACGCTTTTCAGCCTCGCCTTAGGTCCTGACTTACCCCCCGCGGACGAGCCTTCCGGAGGAAACCTTAGGTTTTCAGGGCATCGGATTCTCACCCATGTTTTCGCTACTCAAGCCGACATTCTCACTTCTGCTTCGTCCACATCCGCTTACGCTAATGCTTCAATCTAGAACAGAACGCTCCCCTACCGATATAATTTATTTTTTTTTATATATCTCACAGCTTCGGCAAATTACTTAGTCCCGTACATTTTCGGCGCAGGATTACTCGACCAGTGAGCTATTACGCACTCTTTAAAGGATTGCTGCTTCTAAGCAAACCTCCTGGTTGTTTAAGTCTTCCCACCTCCTTTACCACTTAGTAATTATTTAGGGGCCTTAGCTGGTGATCTGGGCTGTTTCCCTCTTGACAATGGAGCTTATCCCCCATAGTCTTACTGGTTAGTTATACACTTAGTATTCAGAGTTTGTATCGATTTGGTACCGAATTACCAGCCCGCACCGAAACAGTGCTTTACCCCTAAGCTATAACACTAACCGCTGCGCCTAAACACATTTCGGGGAGAACCAGCTAGCTCCGAATTCGATTGGCATTTCACCCCTAACCACAGCTCATCTGCTGATTTTTCAACATCAGTCAGTTCGGACCTCCACTTAGTATTACCGAAGCTTCATCCTGGCCATGGTTAGATCATCCGGGTTCGGGTCCGTAATTGGTGACTTAAATGCCCTATTAAGACTCGCTTTCACTATGGCTCCAGTATTTGTTACCTTAACCGTGCCACCAACTACAAGTCGCCGGCTCATTCTTCAACAGGCACACAGGCAGACGTTAAAAGTCATCCTTCTGCTGCTTGTAAGCTTACGGTTTCATGTTCTTTTCACTCCCCTCCCGGGGTTCTTTTCACCTTTCCCTCACGGTACTATTACACTATC